CAGCTGCATGAGGGAGGACCAGGCACCTATATATTAACTCCGGGCGGAGTGCTTGTTTAGGTGTTGGAAGTGTGGTAAGTTTAGTTTAATATCTAGGGAAAAGTGAGTTAAAAAAGTGATAAGTATATAGGGGGGAAGTAAAAAAGGAGGGGGGAGATATTTATGTTATGTCCTGTTACCATTGACTATAATATCCATGCTTGTCATTGACTATAATGTCCATGCTTACCATTATGCTGGTGCTCAAGGTGCAGTTAAGTCCAGCTACAATTTATGCTCCGGGTCGGGGCCTTTGACGGCCATAGCTGAGTCCAAGCAACCCCCAAAATAAAAAGATACCAAATGTATGACAGCACAGTTATGTGTGAGCATGGGCTGATTAGTCACTAATCCATCGAGATGTCTTATTTAAGGGGAATGAATGGGCGATTTTAGATGGGATGGCCCTGAAGAAAGAACCAGATGTCTTTTAAAGTTCACTTAATAGCTACCCCCACAATTAATGGGCTCAGAACAAGAAGAGAGGTCCCTGCCAAGCGGGTTGCTGATTTCACGCGGCATGGTAATTAAGCTCGTGATCTAAGGGATAGGACATGCATGTTAACAAGGACCTGCTTAACTCGCGTGTACTATGCACTGTAATAAGTACTATATCCCACTTGAATACACTGGACATTGGCCTGAAAATATATCTCGGACATATCATGTCTGTGTACATTAAATGCTAATATACGCGCTTATATGCATGCGGACAATCATTTAATGTACTATATACATAGTATGTCCTTATTACATTAATATAATGTCCTTTTAAGGACATCTAGAGTTGTTGTGTAAGAATTTTATGGGGGCTTTAGAGTGGTAAGCTTGTGTTAATTTTTGAAAGTTTTAGTAAATTTAATGCTGATATTGTTCTCCACGTTCATGAAGCTATATTGATAGTCTTTCAGGGAATAGTTTAAATAGAACTTCAGCTTTGGGTGTTGATGGTGGGGCTTTTAGCTTCTTCCTTGAAGTCTTAGGGAGATTGCTTGTTCTCCTTCTCTGGTTTACAAGACCAGTATATTCAATGTACTACAAAGACTTATCTTCACTTTAGGAGGTTATTTTCAATGGTGCTAGCTACTGGTATCAGTACTAGGATAAGTAGGAAGTACGTGATTGATGCTAGTTGTCCAATAATAATGTATGGGTGTTCAACTGGTTGTCCTCCGATCCATGTGAGTGTTAACAGGTCTGCTACTAGGATTCAGAATAGGCATTGGCTGATTGGTCGAAATATTATGCTTCGTTGTTTAGATGTATGGAGTAGAGGCATAAGGACTAGGATTAGGATCGATAGGACTAGGGCCAGGACTCCTCCTAGTTTATTGGGAATTGATCGGAGAATTGCGTATGCAAATAGGAAATATCACTCAGGCTTGATATGTGGGGGTGTATTGAGTGGGTTTGCTGGTGTGTAGTTGTCTGGGTCTCCAAGCAGGTCCGGTGTGAATAGGACTAGGAGTATGAGGGCTAGAACTAATAGTAGTGCTCCTAGAATGTCTTTGATGGTGTAGTAGGGGTGGAATGGAATTTTGTCTGCATCTGATGAAATTCCTGTGGGGTTGTTAGATCCTGTTTCGTGAAGAAATAATAGATGGACTATGGCAAGGGCTGCAATGATGAATGGAAAGATAAAATGGAAGGCAAAGAATCGGGTGAGTGTTGCTTTATCTACTGAGAACCCTCCTCAGATTCATTCTACTAAGTTTGTGCCGATGTATGGGATTGCTGAGAGGAGGTTAGTGATGACTGTTGCCCCTCAAAAAGATATTTGTCCTCATGGTAGGACATATCCTATAAATGCTGTGGCTATCGTTGCAAATAGGAGAATTACCCCGATATTTCACGTTTCTAGAAATGTGTATGATCCGTAGTAGAGGCCTCGCCCTACATGTATGAAAAGGCAGATAAAGAACATGGATGCTCCATTTGCATGTATGTATCGGATAATTCAGCCATAGTTGACGTCTCGGCAGATATGGGTGACGGAGGAGAATGCTGTTGCTGTATCGGCTGTATAGTGTATTGCTAAGAATAGGCCTGTTAGGATTTGTAGAATTAGGCAGATGCCTAGAAGGGAACCGAAGTTTCATCATGATGAGATGTTTGATGGGGCTGGGAGGTCAATGAATGCGTTGTTTACAATTTTTATAAGTGGGTGGGTTTTTCGGGTATTGATCATTAGTGTTCTTGTAGTTGAATGACAACGATGGTTTTTCATATCATTAGTCGTGGTTAGATTCCATGCGAGAATAATGATAACATACATTGTATTTATTTTAAGTGTTATTTTTGTGGTTGGTTTTGTGGGGTTTTCTTCAAAGCCTTCTCCTATTTATGGGGGGTTGGGGTTGATTGTGAGTGGTGGAGTTGGTTGTGGTATTGTATTAAATTTCGGTGGGTCTTTTTTAGGTTTAATGGTTTTTTTAATTTATTTGGGGGGTATAATGGTGGTTTTTGGTTATACAACGGCTATAGCTACTGAGCAGTATCCTGAGATTTGGGTTTCTAATAAGACTGTTTTAGGGGCATTCATTATTGGTTTATTAATGGAGTTTTTTATGGTTTATTATGTATTGAAGGATAAAGAAGTGGAGATTGTGTTTAAGTTTAATGGTTTAGGAGATTGGGTGATTTATGATACGGGGGACTCTGGGTTTTTTAGTGAGGAAGCTATGGGGATTGCGGCCTTATACAGTTATGGTACTTGATTAGTTATTGTAACTGGTTGGTCTTTATTGATTGGTGTTGTGGTAATTATAGAAATTACTCGTGGAAATTAAGTAGAATTGTGCTTACAAGAATTGTAACTAGGAAGGAGAGGAAGTACAGTTTGATTAGGCCTTTTTGGTTTGTAACCGCGGTTGATATTTTTATTTGGATTAGTGAGGTGGTTTTTGGTAGGATATTTTCTAGTCAGATAAGGTCTAGGATAGAAGATGCTGATTTTTGACTTATTATCAGGTTTGCATAGGGAGTCAGGCGGTGTATAACTGTGGGGTAGTATCCTAGAAGGTTAGAGAATTTAAAAGCGTTTGATGGATACTTGAATTTTAGGTTGTAGGTTGTGTTACTAATCTCTAGTGCTAGAATAAAGCCTAGGATAGTGACTGCTAGGGCTATTATTTTTAGGTAGTGGGGCATGGTTATTTGGGGAACTGTTATTGGGGGGATGTTATTAGAGATAATAAATCCTGCGAAAAGGCTTCCGATTAGTAAACGTTTAATTGAGTTGATTAGGAAGGGGTTATTTTCATTGATAATAATTAGGGTTGGGAAACGGGGTTGTCCTAGGAGTGCAAAGAAGATAATTCGGGTGCTGTAGATAGCTGTGAAGGAGGTGGCAATTAATGTTATTAGGAGGGCTCAGGCGTTGGTATATGACGTGTTGGCGGCTTCGATGATTAGGTCTTTGGAATAGAATCCAGTGAGGAAAGGCATTCCTGTTAGTGCAAGGCTGCCAATGATTAGGGCTGTTGTGGTAAATGGTATAGCTTTGAATAGGCCTCCCATTTTTCGGATGTCTTGTTCGTCATTTAGGCTATGAATGATAGAGCCGGAGCATATGAATAACATGGCTTTGAAGAAAGCGTGGGTACAGATGTGAAGAAATGCTAGGTAGGGTTGGTTAATGCCAATGGTTACTATTATGAGGCCTAGCTGGCTAGATGTAGAAAAGGCAACAATTTTTTTGATATCATTTTGGGTCAGGGCACATATTGCTGTAAATAAAGTGGTAATGGCCCCTAGGCATAGTATGATGGATTGGGCGAATTTGTTATTTTCTGTTAGTGGATAGAAGCGAATTAATAGGAAAATGCCTGCTACTACTATTGTGCTTGAGTGGAGTAGTGCTGATACAGGGGTGGGGCCCTCCATTGCGGAGGGCAGTCATGGGTGTAAGCCAAATTGTGCGGATTTTCCAGTTGCAGCTAGTGTAAGGCCAATTAGGGGTAGGTTGGAGTTGCTGGGGTTTAGTATGAAAATTTGTTGGAGATCTCAGGTATTGAGATTTATTAGAAATCATGCTATTGCTAGAATGAATCCAATGTCACCAATACGGTTATACAGAATTGCTTGCAGGGCTGCTGTGTTTGCGTCTGCTCGTCCGTATCATCATCCGATAAGTAGGAATGATATAATTCCGACTCCTTCTCAACCAATAAATAGTTGAAATAGGTTGTTTGCAGTTACAAGAATGAGTATTGTGATGAGGAAAAGAAGTAGGTATTTAAAGAATTGGTTGATGTAGGGGTCTGAATGTATATATCATATGGAAAATTCTATAATAGATCATGTGACGAATAGTGCTACTGGAACAAATATTATTGAGAAATAGTCTATTTTAAAGCTGAGTGATAATTTAAGAGTTTGAATGGTCAGTCAGTGCCAGTTTGAAATAACTATTTCTTGTCCTGTATGAATAAATATTATTGTGGGGATTATGCTAGTGAGGAAGGCACATGAGATAGTTGTTTTTACGTAGAGTGGATAATTGGAAGTTTTATAGGTGTCAGAGCTTGTTATTATAATAGGTACGGTTAATAAGAGTAAGGTTACTAGTGTGAAGGAGGAAAATATGTTTATTACTTTTATTTGGAGTTGCACCAATTTTTTAGCTCCTAAGGCCAACGGATAACTCCTATCCTTTAAAAGTTTGAAAAAGCCATGTTGTTAGACATGGGAGCGCAGAGTTAGCAGTTCTTGCATGCTTTTTCGGTAAATAAGAAGGTGACGAGCTTCTATTATTAGATTCACAATCTAATGTTTTTTTTAAACTATATTTACAGTACAGGGGACCTAAGATAATTTTTGGGTTTAAGGATAAGAGTAGTAGGGGTAGGATATGTAGGGACATGAGTGCATTTTCTCGTGTAAAAGAAGGTAGGATGTTGTTAATGTGATAAGTATACTTGCCTCGTTGTGTTGTGATTAGCATGTAGAGAGAGTATAGGGCGGTAATTACTATGTTTAATCCTATCAGGATAATTGTAATGTTGGATCACGAGAAGGTCGATATTACTACAAATAATTCTCCGATTAAGTTAATTGTAGGAGGTAAGGCTAGGTTGGTTAGGCTTGCTAAGAGTCATCAGGTTGCTATTAGTGGAAGAAATATTTGCAGGCCACGGGCCAGAATTATTGTTCGGCTGTGAATTCGCTCGTAATTAGAGTTTGCTAGGCAGAAAAGTATGGAGGATGTGAGGCCATGGGCAATTATTAGGGCGGTAGCTCCTATGTAACTTCAGGGTGTTTGGATAAGGATGGCTACGATAACAAGTGCTATATGGCTTACGGAGGAATATGCAATTAGTGATTTTAGGTCTGTTTGACGGAGGCAGATTGAGCTGGTTATAATTATACCTCATAGGGATAGTATAATGAATGGATACGCTATGAATTCGGTTACTGGATTTAGGAGGAGTGTAATTCGTAGCATTCCATACCCTCCTAATTTTAGTAGAATTGCTGCAAGAACTATGGAGCCTGCAATGGGGGCTTCTACGTGTGCTTTGGGTAATCAGAGGTGAAGACCGTATAGTGGTATTTTCACTATAAAAGCCATTATGCATGCTAGTCATGTGAAAACGTTGGATCAAGAGTTGGATAATGGTTGTACTCAGTATTGGAGGATTAGAAAGTTTAGGGATCCTGCTGTATTTTGGACGTAGATTAGTGCTACTAATAAGGGTAGGGATCCTGTTAGTGTGTAGAATAGGAAGTAGAGACCGGCATTCAGACGTTCTGTTTGGTTTCCTCATCGGGTAATAATAATAAGTGTTGGAACTAGTGTTGCTTCAAATAAAATGTAGAAGAAGATCAGTTCTATGGCGGTAAATGTTATAATTAGGAATGTTTGTAGTAGGATTAGTATAGTAATAAATAGTTTTTTTCGGGTCAAGTTTTCTTTTGATAGATGGTGTTGACTAGCTATTAGTATAAGAGGGAGGAGTCATATAGTTAGGATTAGTAGAGGCGTAGATAGGGAGTCTGAGAAGAAAATTAGTGAGAAGTTGAGGCTGTTATCGCCGAATTGATTTATGAGGAGCAGGCTTGTGAAGCTAATTAATAAGCTGTGTGTTGTGGAGTTGACTCAAATTAAGCTGCTCTTTGATAACCAGGTCAGGGGTATAAGTATTATTGTGGGGAAGATATATTTTAGCATTGTAGGAGGTTGAGATTCTGTACGTAGTCGGTTCCATATGTGTTTGATACTATAACTAATAAGGATAAGCCCAATGCTGCTTCACAGGCTGCAAATACTAATAAGATAATGGGTACTATACTAGCTAGGGTAAAGTGTGAATTTAGGATTATTAAGGTGGCTATAATGAATAGTGATAGTATTATTCCTTCTAGGCATAGGAGGGATGATATTAGATGAGATCGATACATCAGCAATCCTGTAAGAGATACTGTGAATGCTACTATAATATTTATGTACACGAGGGACATTTGGTAGTTATGAGTTAAATCATAATCTAATGAGTCGAAATCATTTATTTTATTTTAAACTAAATACCATATTCAGTTCATTCGAGTCCTTTTTGGGTTCACTCGTAGGCTAAGCTCACGGCTAGCAGAAAGATTAGGAGGAGAGCCATAGTAAGCATTGTGTTTAGGTTTGTTGTTTGTGAGGCTCACGGTAATGGTAGGAGTAGTGCAATTTCTAGGTCGAATAAGAGGAATGTAATAGCTACTAAGAAAAATTTTATGGAAAAAGGAAGGCGGGCGGATCCTATAGGGTCAAATCCACATTCGTATGGACTTGTTTTTTCTGAGTATACATTTAATTGGGGGAGTCAAAATGCGATAATAACAAGCAGTGTGGCTAGTGTAAGATTGGTTAGAAGGGCTAATATTAAGTTTATTATTCTTTTTCGGATTAGACCGAAACTAACTGATTGGAAGTCAGTTGTACTTGTTAATACTAAAAGAATATGAGCCTCATCAATAGATAGAAACATAGAGGAAAAGTCATACGACGTCTACGAAGTGTCAATATCAGGCAGCTGCTTCAAAGCCAAAATGGTGGCTGGAGGTGAAGTGGAATTTTAGTTGTCGGAAAAAACACACGATTAGGAAGGTTGATCCGATGATAACGTGGAGGCCGTGGAAGCCTGTTGCTACAAAGAAGGTTGAGCCATAAACACCATCTGAGATGGTAAAAGGTGCTTCATAATATTCTGAGGCTTGGAGTAATGTGAAGTACACTCCTAGTGCGATGGTAATAAATAGGGCTTGAAGTATGTGGTTGCGATTCCCTTCTATGAGACTATGATGGGCTCAGGTAATAGAGACTCCTGAGGCTAAAAGGACGGAGGTATTGAGTAGTGGAACTTCTAGGGGGTTAAGTGGGTGGATACCTGTTGGAGGTCAGCAGCCGCCTAATTCAGGTGTGGGGGCAAGGCTTGAGTGATAAAATGCTCAGAAAAATCCGGTAAAGAATAAAACTTCTGAGATAATAAAAAGAATTATTCCATAGCGTAGGCCTTTTTGAACATTTGGGGTGTGATGGCCTTGGAATGTGCTTTCTCGGATTACGTCTCGTCATCATTGGTATATAGTGAGTATATTTGTTGTTAAACCAAGTATAAGTAAGGCTACTGAGTTAAAATGGAATCATATAATTAGACCGGATGTTATTAGGAGGGCAGATAGTGCTCCTGTGAGAGGTCAGGGGCTGGGGTTTACTATGTGATAGGCGTGAGTTTGGTGTGTCATTATGTGTTATCGTGTAAGTATAGGCTGACTAGAAGAGTGAATACGTAAGCTTGAATTATGGCTACTGCGAATTCAAGGATTGTTAGTAGGACTAAGATAATAAATGTAATGAGAGCTGTTGTAGTGCTGATGTTTATTAGTGCTAATGTGGCTCCTCCAATCAAGTGAATTAATAGGTGTCCTGCTGTAATGTTGGCTGTTAGTCGTACTGCAAGGGCTACTGGTTGAATAAATAGGCTAATAGTTTCGATAATTACCAGTATAGGGATTAGGGGAGTGGGTGTTCCTTGTGGTAAAAAGTGAGCAAGTGATGCCTTGGTTTTGTTGCGGAAGCCCGTGATTACAGCTCCTGCTCATAGGGGAATAGCTATGCCTAAGTTTATTGATAGTTGTGTAGTTGGTGTAAAAGAGTGGGGTAGTAGGCCTAATAAGTTCGTTGATCCAATAAATAGAATTAGGGATATCAGTATTAGTGCTCATGTTTGTCCTTTAGGGTTATGGATGCTCATTATTTGTTTGGATACAAGTTGAAGTGCTCATTGTTGAAGAGAGATAAGGCGATTGCTTATTAGTCGGTTTGATGTTGGAAATAATAAGCTGGGAAATAGGACAATAAGGGTGACGAGGGGAAGACCTAGAATTATAGGGGTAATGAAAGAGGCAAATAGATTTTCGTTCATTTTGTTTCTCAAGGGGTACTTTGTTTTAGTGTTTTTGTAGGTGTTGGTTCTGGGTTGTGGTAGAAGTTATGTTTTGAGATTTTTAGTTGAAAAATAATGAAGAGAACTAGGAATATTGATAGGATTATTGTGAGCCATGTTGATGTGTCTAGTTGTGGCATATCATCAAGGAAGGTGTTATGCCTTCAGTCTTTAACTTAAAAGGTTAATGCTTGCTTAGCTTCTTGATGATCTTATAGTATTGATGCGGATCATTTTTCAAAGTATTTCAGTGGGACTATTTCTAAAACGATTGGCATAAAGCTGTGGTTTGATCCGCAGATTTCTGAGCATTGACCATAATACAGGCCTGGTCGGGTTGATATGAGAGTTGTTTGGTTTAGGCGGCCTGGGATTGCATCTGTTTTTAGTCCTAGGGAAGGCACGGCCCATGAGTGAAGCACATCTTCGGAGGAAATAAGTATTCGAATTGTCATCTCTATGGGTAGAACAACTCGGTTGTCTACTTCTAGTAGTCGTAGTTCTCCTGGTTTTAGTTCTGATGTTGGAATTATGTAGGAGTCGAAGCTTAGGTCTTCGTAGTCTGTGTACTCATAACTTCAATATCACTGATGCCCTATGGTTTTTACCGTAAGAGATGGGTTGTTAATTTCATCTATTATGTATAGAATGCGTAGAGATGGCAGGGCGATTAGGATTAGGATAATGGCCGGTAGAATTGTTCAAATTGTTTCTACTTCTTGTGCATCTATTGTACTAGTGTGCGTTAATTTTGTTGTTAGCATAAGCGAGATAACATAAAGCACCAGGGAGCTGATTAGGAAGACGATCATTAAAGTATGGTCATGAAAGTGTAGTAGCTCCTCTATAATGGGTGATGTTGCGTCTTGAAACCCTAGTTGTATGGGGTATGCCATACAAGATGTACGGGATTTTCACCTGTAATTTAACCTTGACAAGGTTATGTAATATTTTACTAACATCTTATTATATTAAGAAAGACATAGTGGTTATGGTGTTGGCTTGAAACCAATAGTAGGGGGTTCGATTCCTTCCTTTCTTATTTTAGGTTAACGTATGTGGGTTCTTCAAATGTGTGGTATGGAGGAGGACATCCATTTAGTCACTCTAAGTTTGTTGTGGTAAGATCTACGGTTAGGACTTCTCGTTTGGATGCAAATGCTTCTCAAATGATGAAAATTATTAACATGACCGCTGTTAGTGAGATGAATGAGCCTATAGATGAGATAGTATTTCATATTGTATATGCGTCAGGATAATCAGAATATCGTCGTGGCATTCCAGATAGCCCTAGGAAATGTTGTGGGAAGAAAGTTATATTTACACCTACAAATATAATTGCGAAGTGAATTTTGGCTCATGTATCGTTAAGGGTGTAGCCTGAAAATAGTGGGAATCAGTGCACGAATCCTCCCATAATGGCAAATACAGCTCCTATTGATAAGACATAGTGGAAATGTGCAACTACATAATATGTATCGTGGAGAACAATATCAAGAGAGGAGTTAGCTAGGACGATTCCAGTTAAGCCTCCGACTGTAAAAAGGAAAATAAAGCCTAGTGCTCATATTATAGCGGGTGACCATTTAATGTTGCCTCCGTGAAGCGTGGCCAGTCAGCTGAAGACTTTTACTCCAGTTGGAATAGCAATAATTATGGTAGCTGATGTGAAATAGGCTCGTGTGTCAACGTCTATTCCAACTGTAAATATGTGGTGAGCTCATACAATAAATCCTAAAAACCCGATGGACATCATGGCTCATACTATTCCCATATATCCAAATGGCTCCTTTTTTCCTGAGTAATAGGTGACAATGTGGGAAATTATTCCAAATCCGGGTAGAATAAGAATATACACTTCAGGGTGACCGAAGAATCAGAATAGATGTTGATATAAAATTGGATCTCCCCCTCCTGCTGGATCAAAGAAAGTTGTATTTAGGTTTCGGTCTGTTAGAAGTATTGTAATACCGGCAGCCAGTACAGGAAGTGAAAGGAGTAGAAGTACGGCAGTAATTAGAACAGATCATACGAATAAAGGGGTTTGGTATTGTGATATTGCGGGGGGTTTTATATTAATGATTGTTGTAATAAAGTTGATGGCGCCTAAGATTGAGGAGACACCTGCTAGGTGAAGAGAGAAAATGGTTAAATCTACTGAGGCGCCTGCGTGGGCTAGGTTGCCTGCTAGGGGAGGGTACACGGTTCAGCCTGTTCCTGCTCCTGCTTCAACTATAGAAGATGCTAGAAGCAGTAAAAAAGAGGGAGGGAGGAGTCAGAAGCTTATATTGTTTATTCGGGGAAATGCTATATCGGGGGCACCAATTATTAGAGGGACTAGTCAGTTACCAAATCCTCCAATTATAATGGGCATTACTATAAAGAAAATTATTACGAATGCATGTGCGGTTACCACTACATTGTAAATTTGATCATCTCCGAGTAAAGTTCCGGGTTGACCTAGTTCGGCACGGATGAGCAGGCTTAAGGCGGTTCCTACTATACCAGCTCAGGCACCGAATAAGAGATATAGGGTGCCAATATCTTTGTGGTTAGTTGAAAATAATCAGCGGTTGATGAACATAGGTAAAATGGCTGAGTAAAGCATTAGACTGTAAATCTAAAGATAGAGGTTTAAGTCCTCTTTTTACCAAGCCTCGTGGTGAATTAACATATTGAATTGCAAATTCAAAGAAGCAGCTTCAACTCTGCCGGGGCTTCTCCCGCCTTTTTTTTCTTGCGGCGGGAGAAGTAGATTGAAGCCAGTATGTTAGGGTATTTAGCTGTTAACTAAAATTTCGTGGGGGTGGAGCCCACCAATCTAGTGAGGACTTAGCTTAATTAAAGTGGCTGATTTGCGTTCAGTTGATGTAAGGTGTAATCTTGCAGTCTTTATCAGGAATTAAGTAAATTATACTTGCTTAGGGCTTTGAAGGCTCTTGGTCTGTGTAACCTAAATTCCTATTCTAGGATGGATAGGATCGGTGTAAGTGGTAGTAATATAGTAGATAGTGTGACTATTGTTGGTAAGAGAGTCATTTGTTTTGTAATAGAGAATTGTCATTTCATTTTTATGTTATTTGTAGAGGGAAATATTGTAAGTGCTGTGGAGTATGTGAGTCGTATATAGAAGTATAGGTTTAGTAGTGCTGTGATTGCTATCAGGGTTGGTAGAATGATGTTGTCATTTTTTGTTATCTCTTGAATAATTATTCATTTTGGTATGAATCCTGATAGTGGGGGAAGTCCTCCTATTGATAAGAGGGTAGCGAGGACTAGAACTGTTATGATGGGTGTTTTGTTTCATGTATGTGATAGTGATAGGGTGGTTGTGGTTGAGTTGGCTATGAATAGTATGAATATGGTGGAGGTTATGATAATATAAATGATTAAGTTTAATAATATTATGGTAGGGTTGTAGAGTAGTACTGCTGTTATTCAGCCTATGTGGGCAATTGATGAGTAGGCTATAATTTTTCGTAGTTGGGTTTGGTTTAGTCCTCCTCAGCCTCCAATTATGATTGACAGGATGGATAGAGTTAGGATTAGATTTAGGTTAATGGATGGAGAAATTTGGTAAAGTACGGATATTGGTGCTAGTTTTTGTCATGTTAGTAGAATTAAGCCGGAGGACAAGGGGATGCCTTGTGTTACTTCTGGGACTCAGAAGTGGAATGGAGCTATTCCTAATTTTATAGCAAGGGCTATAGTCATTAGCATGGAGGCCGTTGGATTAAATAGTTTTATTACGGTTCATTGACCTGAGAATATTAGGTTAATAATAACGGCTATTATTAGTAGTATTGAGGCTGTTGATTGGGTGAGAAAATATTTAGTTGATGCTTCTGTAGCTCGTGGGTTGTGTTTGTTTATTATAATGGGGATGATGGCAAGCATGTTTATTTCAAATCCGATTCAGATGAGTAATCAGTGGGAGCTAATTATAACAATAATGGTTCCGAGTAGGACGGTCGCTAAAATGATGATAAAGATAATTGGGTTTATTAGTACGGGAAGGGTATGAACCAACATTTTCGGGGTATGGGCCCGATAGCTTAATTAGCTGACCTTACTGTTAGAATTTGGTGTATTTGGGAGCACGAAGAGTTTTGGATTCTTAAGAGTAGGTTCAATTCCTATAGTTCTAGAAATAAGAGGACTTGAACCTCTATTATTTACTTCATCAAAGTAACTCTTTTATCAGACATATTTCTTATGTTTGTGGGGGGATGCTTGATAGGAGGATGGGTAATGATACGTGTCATATGCATAGTGCTAGTGTTAAGGGTAAAAAACTTTTTCATAGCAAATGTATTAGTTGATCGTAGCGGAATCGAGGGTAGGATGCTCGAATTCATAGGAAGGTAATTGTAAGTAGTAGTGATTTGATGGTGAAGTTAATTGTGTAGAGTTCTGGTATGTATGGGCTGTGGAATGCTCCTAGGAATAAGGTTGTTGTGAAAATATTCATTATAATAATGTTTGCATATTCTGCTATAAAGAATAGGGCGAATGGTCCTGCTGCATATTCTACGTTGAAGCCTGATACTAGTTCTGATTCTCCTTCGGTAAGGTCAAATGGTGCTCGGTTTGTTTCTGCCAGTGTTGAGATAAATCATATTATCGCTAGTGGTCATGCTGGGAAGATTATTCATACTTGTTCTTGTGTAATAATTAGTGTGGAAAGGGTAAAGGACCCATTTATTAGGAGTACTGATAGGAGAATGATGGCTAGTGTTACTTCATATGAGATTGTTTGTGCTACTGCTCGTAGGGCTCCGATGAGTGCATATTTTGAGTTGGAAGCTCATCCTGATCATAGGATTGAGTATACAGCTAGGCTTGATATGGCTAGTATGAATAGAACTCCCAGATTTATGTTGATGAGGGGGTAAGGTATGGGTAGGGGGATTCATATGGTCAGGGCGAGGCTTAGGGCTAGAATAGGTGCAAGAATAAATATTGAAATGGAGGATGTTGCGGGTCGTAATGGTTCTTTGATAAAAAGTTTAATTGCGTCTGCGATTGGTTGGAGTAGGCCGTACGGGCCTACAACATTTGGGCCTTTTCGGAATTGTATGTAGCCTAGAACTTTTCGTTCAACTAATGTAAGAAATGCTACAGCTAGTAGAATGGGAATAATTAATGTTAGGATGTTTACTATAAACATTTTGTTAAGGAGAGGATTTGAATCTCTGAGTATAAAGGTTTAAGTTTTACGCAATTACCGGGCTCTGCCACCTTAACTAAGCCCTTTGCTAGGGCAGGTTTTATTTGTAGGATTAATTGAGATGGAGTCATTAATTGGTTTAAGGCGCGTTTTTAAAGTTGGCCTTATTTCTCTTGTCCTTTCGTACTGGGAGAAATTCACAATAGATAGAAACCGACCTGGATTACTCCGGTCTGAACTCAGATCACGTAGGACTTTAATCGTTGAACAAACGAACCTTTGATAGCGGTTGCACCATCGGGGTGTCCTGATCCAACATCGAGGTCGTAAACCCTATTGTCGATATGGACTCTTGAATAGGATTGCGCTGTTATCCCTAGGGTAACTTGTTCCGTTGATCAAATTTTGGATCAATAAGCGATAGTTCAATTTGACTTGTGTGTCTAGTTTTTAAAATCGCTCGGAGGATTATTTGTTCTCCGAGGTCACCCCAACCAAAACTGTTAGTTCATAAAAACTAGTGTTATCCCTTGGTGGTTAAGTTTCTTTATTTTTGAACTAATTAGTTAAAGCTCCATAGGGTCTTCTCGTCTTATTTTTTTATTCCCGCCTCTTCACGGGAAGGTCAATTTCACTGATTGGAAGTAAGAGACAGTAAAACCCTCGTGTGGCCATTCATACAAGTCCTTATTTAAAGAACAAATGATTATGCTACCTTTGCACGGTCAGGATACCGCGGCCGTTTAACGTTCGTCACTGGGCAGGCAGTGCCTCCAATACTAGAAATGCTGGAGGTGATGTTTTTGGTAAACAGGCGGGGTTTGTGTTTGCCGAGTTCCTTTTACTTCTTTTAATCTTTCCTGGATGCATTCCTGTGTTGGGTTAACAGTATAATAAATAAATTGTCTATTTTTGGGTTATTTTTATTTACTGTTAATAGTCAGGGTATTATCAGGTACTGACTTAAACTCATGCAGGGAGAAGTTATTTCTTGTTACTCATATTAACATTATTGCTTCTATTTTATAATAGAGTGGTCCAGTAGTGGGTCTAGGAGTTAGTTAGTTTGTTGGTGGGATTAAGTATTGTTTGATTGTTGAGCTTTAACGCTTTCTTAATTGATGGCTGCTTTTAGGCCTACTATGGTTGTGTTGAATCTTACTCTCTAGTTAAGGTTGTATCCATTTCTAAAAGGCTGTACCTTTTTAGACTAACTTTTAAAGATACAGTAAATTTGTTTGTATTTTTGGTATCCTTAAAGCTGAACTAATATTCATTTTCTGGACAACCAGCTATCACCAGGCTCGTTAGGCGTTTCACCTCTACTTATAAATCTTCTCACTATTTTGCTACATAGACGAGTTGGTTCTTAGTCAACTGTTCATAAGTAGCTCGTCTGGTTTCGGGTTACTTAGCTAAAATTCATTTTGTTAAGTTTTTGCTAGTTAATTCATTATGCAAAAGGTACAAGGGGTAATCTTTGCTTTTTTGTACTTTGATTATTTTTCTTTCATCATTCCCTTACGGTACTTTCTCTATCGCGCCATTTTAGAATTTCTATCTCCTATACTTTAATCTAGGGATGAATGTTTTATTTTATTTTATTTTGATTGTTAGATTAATGGTAAAAGCTTGGGCTAGGTATAGTTCAAGACATTCATAGTGTATGAAATCTTCTAGGTGTAAACTAGATGCTTTGTTTAAGCTATGTCCTGGTTTATCCAAGCACACTTTCCAGTATGCTTACCTTGTTACGACTTGTCTCCTCTCATGTAGTTAGTACGTTAAAATATGTTTGAGTGTGTTTTAGTCATTCGAGGAGGGTGACGGGCGGTGTGTGCGTGCTTCATGGCCTAATTCAACTAAGCACTCTATTCTTAGTTTACTACTAAATCCTCCTTTGGTTGCTAGTTTCATAGTAACTTTCGTATTAAGTTTTCTTGAGATAGAAAATGTAGCCCATTTCTTTCCAATCCATAGGTTACACCTTGACCTAACGTTTTTATGTCTTATGATTGTGCTTACTTTTACTCCTTTTCAGGGTTTGCTGAAGATGGCGGTATATAGACTGTATTAGCAAGGACTGGTGAGGTTTATCGGGGTTTATCGATTATAGAACAGGCTCCTCTAGAAGGGTATAAAGCACCGCCAAGTCCTTTGAGTTTTAGGCTGTTGCCGGTAGTGCTCTGGCGAATAATTTTGTTCATAAAATTATTTGTGTTTAGGGCTAAGCATAGTGGGGTATCTAATCCCAGTTTGGATCTTAGCTATAGTGTATCAGCTATTTTAGAGTTACTTTCGTCGTCTATTTTTACTAAAACTAGAGCTTTTTACAGCTTAATTTTAATTTAACTCTATTTGATGAAGTGCTTAAACACGTTTTACGCCGTGCTTCTGTTAGCTTGGGTTAATCGTATGACCGCGGTGGCTGGCACGAGATTTACCAACCCTAGTTAGTATAACTTAGTCAAACTTTCGTTTATGGCTTAATTTTTGTCACTGCTGTCTCCCGTGGGGGTGTGGTTAAGCAAGGTGTCATGAGCTACAGGTGTGTGCTTGATACCCGCTCCTTTTGGTCTTGTTGACCTGAAGGGCATTCTCACTGGAATGTGGATACTTGCATGTGTAAGTCTACTAAAAGTTAACAGAAAGGCTGGGACCAAACCTATGTGTTTATGGAGTTAATATACTCATCTAGGCATTTTCAGTACCTTGCTTTGGGCTTAAGCTACATCAAC